AAGAAGCTTCTAAAAAATTACAAGATATGATCTATCTGAATCTAAAGTCTCAATTCCAACAAGTAAAAAAGGGGGGAATTTCCTTATTTCGAAATGGTTGATTATGAGATATTTCGATTTGTTTCTTATTTTTTATTGAATTGAGTTGTGTATATTTCGATACATATAAAAGATCCCCAAAAGAGTTTTATTTTATACTTGTTGCATATATGTCTGCTTTGACTCGAATGAATGTTCTGAAGAAACCTCAATTAAGTTATGTTATAGAAAAAGAGGATTCTTGCGTTTTTACCCTCCTGCTGAGAAAGCATTGATTTCTTGGCTCATTTCTTAAAATACTTCAATTGGTACACGCAAGAAATAGGCCAATTCAGCAGCTTTTTGTTCCATTTCCCGTGGAGTAAAATTCTCATCAGTACGAGTCAATGGAATGGCTCCCTGGCCTCTGATATCCATATAAAGGACACGACGAGCATAAATACCCTCTTTAACTTCTATTCTGACGGACTGAATATCTTTTATAAGAAATCGGAGGAAGACCCGACGATTTTTTCCAGGAAATCCCCACCGAAAGATACACACTATTCCGTCTTTTCTATCAAATCGATCATAACCACTACCTACATTCCACGAAATTGTGCACCACAAATAGGAGCTAATAAAAAGACCCGCGATCCCATAGAAAGACATCACAATTCCTTGTGGAAAAAAAACTATTTCCTGAGACGGAAATAAAGATATCAAATTTCTACCAAGATAACTGGAGGTTCCAACCAACAAGAATCCTAATGAACCTAAAAAAAGGATAACAGCCCAGCAGAAATTACTTGTTTTTCGAGCCCCCGTTATAGGTTCTATCCATATATGTTCTGATCGACAACTCATACTTGATCCGGTTGCGTTTTTTGGAATTGAGAGAATACCCCAAATGAATTTGACTTTAGTCCTTTTGTTTCCGAAGTAACTCGCATCAACTAGCACTAGTTTGATGTGAACCTTTAGGAGTAATTCATTAAATTGGTTAGATCTAAACTAATAACATACCCTTCGTATGATCTCACTAAAGATAGCCACATACATATAGATAGACCAACTTTACAGTTCAGCCATCCGTCAATTCGGGTCTATTTGAAAATAGCTAGAATACATTTACCCCTAATACCATTTTCTGCAGACATCAGAGTTTTTCGGCGGAAGCCGCTTATACCATATTTTGCTAAATGGATATCTGTGTTATGATACAAGCGTCAGTTTTGAAAAAAAAAAATAGATGAGATTTTGTCCCATCGGCTCTAAACAATCTTGTTTTTTTGAACATGAAGAAATAAAGAAGCCATTGCGATTGCCGGAAAGACTAGGCCTACTAAAGGCACCAAAACAGAGGGAAAGTTAAGAGTTGTCATAGAATGGGTACCTCGATTTACTATTTGTACCTTTTATTATTATTTATATTTTATATTTATAATATAAAGATATCTTATTATATATAAAGATATCTTATTATAATTTGATAATTAGAAATTGGAATTATTCTTACTTAATATCTATTAAGTATAGATCTAATTTCTACATGAAAGATTTGAAAGGATATGGATGAGATATTATTATTATTCTTTTCTTCATTTTTTGCTCTTGTCTTCGAATTTCATTTACTAAGCAAAAAGTTTCTTAAAAATTAATTATATTCTTAAAAATTAATTATATTTATATTGAAGGGTTTGTTAGAATCCCATCCAGCAGGAGCAGGGATTCTTAGTCAAAATAGGATTATCGTAAGATATAGAAAGATAAAAAATTCTATATTTTATAGATTTTAATTATATATGACGAGAAGAGGATATTTTTTTTATTTGCCTAATTTCACGAAAAAAAGAATTTCATCTTTTATCTTGTTGATAGAGGCGTCTTGATCAATAATCAGGAATATAGAAAAAGGGGCGGATTTTCTGTGACTTTTGATTCTTTATACGATTAGATCTTATGTCAACAAAGAAAACCCCATTCGTCTAATTTTGACTTGGATTCTGATAAACTAATTACTTGTTTGCTCAAAATAATTGAACTTAATGTTCTAATTTTGATTCAAAGGAAAGAAAGTATGGAGTTGAAATAACTCACTCAGAACGCTTTTTAAAGGATTACGTGGTACGATTAGATCGAATAAGCCCTTCTGGAATAAATACTCAGCCGCTTGTGAACCTTCGGGTACTGTTTTATTCAATGTTTGTTCAATTACTCTTTTACCCGCAAACGCAATGTAGGCATTGGGTTCGGCAATAATGATATCCCCCAACATACCAAAACTAGCTGTCACCCCACCGGTAGTAGGAGATGTAAGGATTGGTACATAGAATAACTTTTTATTTGATTGATAATCATATAAAGCAGAAGATATTTTAGCCATTTGCATCAAGCTCAAACTTCCTTCTTGCATGCGTGCCCCTCCGGAAGCACACACTATAATAAGAGGTAGAAATTCTTTAGTAGCGTATTCAATCAA